GCCGGGCTTTAGCAGAGTCTTAGCCACAATATGCAATATGCTCCTCATTCATCATTAATATGCTTGCTTGCAAAAATGGATGAAATTGTGGCAGTAGCTTTTCAAGAGAATTGATGACTGCATCTTTGACAGACTGCTCGTACATTACCTGAGTAGTTATTGGCTAGTCGAAAATAGCTAATTAGGGCTGTGGAACAGGATATTATCCCAGGTCTACGTCAAGATATTGACGGTATGCGGGGACCCTATCATCAATGATTTTCAACAAATAAAAAGATTAACGGTTTTACTAGCTAGTAGCGAGTCAAGCAAATAAAAGTCTTTACTCCGATTATACTCTGGCAATGCCATAAGAACAAAGAATGATGGATTTGCTTATCTTAGCTTTTCGGTACTCCAAAGAGACCGTTGTTTCCATTTGTTTTTATTGAGACTACTGGGAGTGAGTAAAGTACATCCTTATTTTCGTTTTTTAGCTATTCCGCATTAATACAAACAATGACAAGCAACGTTTTACCTACTCCTAACAGTCAAAGCGAGTCCTTAGAAGAAAAAAAGATATAGATCTCCTCAGGTAGGATTTGAACCTACGACCAATCGGTTAACAGCCGACCGCTCTACCACTGAGCTACTGAGGAACAATGCGGAAGGTTCGATTCTATATACATTCAAAGACTCTTGTTCTTTGAACCGACCTATGACCAGTGCATGCATGAACCGCTGAAAAACTCAAAGCTTTCTTCAGAACTTTGGGAACTTTGCGTGCACCCTACCCTCTATTATACGGAAAAAAGGTAACGATAGCAATCCCTTCGCCTCCCCCGGGAGAGCGGGGAAGAGGTAACGATAGCAATCCCTTCGCCTCCCCGGTAAGAGCCTCTGCTGATACAAGGAAGGGGAGGAAGCGGTCAACCATCACCATGATCTTCTCCACCGTCCCTCCAAGATGCATATCGATTGATTTCCACTCCATCCCATACCTGCAAAAGACAAAGGCAAAAGAAAAAGGGCCTGTTTTTATTCTAAAAGCTAGCAGGTAATGGTAGGATGGTTGTCTCAACATCCTTTACCTATTATCTTTCCGACTCTTCTCCATTAAGTCAAACAAATGAGTAAAATAAAGCAGACTATAGCACTTGGAACTGCTATTAAGTCACATAATTCTTTCTTTTCAATCAAGTAGGAGAAGGTCCCCCGTCGGTCCTTTCACCTCTCTTCTTACTCTATGCTGTATAGCCTTCGGATCATAGGCTGGTCGAATGCTAGAAGAACACGTAAGATTCTATCTGATCTGCCCCCGTGGGTTCTGGTGTGGATGAAGCGGTAAGGTAGTGGGAAGTTGGGAAGTGAGGGAAATCAATCCCTATTTTTTATTTATTTTTGTTCCTCCCCTCCCGGGAGGTTCAACCAAGGGAGAAAAACGAATCTTAAGGAAAAAAATCATGTTTATAATTTATTACTACTAATAATAAGATGATTGTACCAGATATGAATCCAAATAAATAGTAGGATATTCTTCCTCCTTCTCCGTATCTCGATCCTTCTCCACCGAACGAACCTGAAATACCGACGCCATTGACAATTCCATCGATGATCCATTGATCAAAAAAAGAAATTATTTTAGCTAATATTCGTGTACCTTTGATAAACACTATATTGTAATATCCATCTATATAACCTCGGGAATATGACCAATTATATAGAAGACTTGAAAAATGACCTAGAATTCCTTCTAATTGAAGATCAGTTTTTTGCCGTAGGTCCCGCGGAAAAAAAGGAATGGGTCCGTACAGAATGGAAGCAGTAAATATTCCCAGAGATGCTGTACCAACTGAAACAGTTGCATTTGCTATAAATTCTAATAACCAATTTTCATAATTTATTTGATTAGAAAGACTCAATGATGGATCTAGCCAATGAGATAATAAATCGGGACCCATTTCTTCTTGATAAGAAGGAACTCCTATAAATCCAACCAACAAAGTAGGTATTGTTAATATAAGTAAAGGAAATAACATTGTATTATCTGATTCTTTAGGATGCGGAGAATATTCCTCTCGAGAAGATTGAGTTGAAACAGAATTCTTGACATTTTTGTCACTAAATTCTTGAATATTTTCTGAAGGGTCAAATGATTCTATCCTATTCTGCGCAAGCGGCAATGCAGAATCCGTTTGTTTTTGACTAGATGTTCCAAATCGTGAATTTTCCCATGGAGAGACATAAGAAGAAATTAAATTTTTGGATGGATTGGCACGAAAATCTCCTTCGAGAGTAAGGGAATACATACGAAACGTATAAAATCCAGTTAATCCTGCTGTGAACCGGGCTATCCATCCAAGAATAGGAAAATATAACCAACTATCAGCAATAATTTCATCTTTAGACCAGAAACAAGCGAGAGGTGGAATACCACAAAGAGAAAGTGTACCTAAAAGAAAAGTGGTTCCTGTGATTGGCACATATTTTCTCAAACCACCCATAAGAGCTATATTTTGGCTTTTGTCGGGACAATATCCAACAATAGGTTCCATGGAATGAATTACTGATCCAGATCCGGGAGATGATAAAGCCTTAGGATAAGCATGTGTAATAAGATGAAACGAAGCGGCTCGATAGGAACCTATACCCAGAGCTAGCATCATATAACCTAATTGAGACATAGTAGAATAAGCTAAAACTCTTTTAAGATCTTTTTGAGCAAGAGCTACAGTAGCTCCTAATGAAGCTGTTACTCCACCTACCCAGGAAATTGAACTCATCACGAGAGGTAAAGTTTTAAAAAGCGGGAACATTCGAGCCACGAGAAAAATTCCTGCAGCTACCATAGTAGCAGCATGAATAGGAGCTGAAATAGGAGTAGGTCCTTCCATTGCATCAGGCAACCATACATGGAGTGGAAATTGTGCAGATTTAGCTACTGGACCCAGAGGGAAAAGAAGAGCACAAGGAGTAGCAAGAAATAAACTAACCTCATGATTAGCAAGCGACTCATTAAATCGTTCAAATAAATCCTCGAATTTGAAACTGCCTGTTATCCAATAAAAACCTGAAGTTCCTAATAATAATCCAAAATCTCCCACACGATTAGTTATAAAAGCTTTTTGACAAGCATTAGCTGCACTTGGTCGGGTGAACCAGAAACCTATTAATAAATAGGAGCACATTCCTACTAATTCCCGAAAAATATAAATTTGTATCGAATTGGGGCTGATAACTAGTCCTAGCATAGAAGCAGTGGAGAGACTAAGATAAGCAAAAAACCTGACATATCCTTGGTCATGGGACATGTAACTATCACTGTGAATCATAACCGTAACTCCTATAGTAGTAACTAATACTAGCATAATAGAAGTGAGTGGATCGATTGGATAACCTACTTCTAGAGTAACATCTTGATCGGGAATCCAAGACCATAAATACCGATAGGTGGGACTACCAGCAATTTGTTGCCAAAGAAGGTCGAAAGAAATAAACATAGCTATGCTTAGCAGTAAGGTACTGATAATGGCATATGTACGACGAAGACTCTTGGTTGCCTTCGGGAAAAAAAATAATCCCAATCCTATAGTAATAGAAGATACAAGTGGAAGTAAGGGTATGATCCAACCATATTTATATATTGATTCCATATGAAATTTTTCCTATAAATATAACTCTTTATTCTAATTTATAATCTATAGTATTGGTGAGTACAATAAAATAAACAATATTTATATCTTAAATCTGATAAATCATTAATTGTGTGAATACAAATGTAATTAAGAAAAATTGTGATAATTTGTTCTAATAATAATTAACAGGAATTAAATTGATTATTATTATTATTAATTAAATGATTAGGAATAATAAGAATATTTAAAACCAAAATAATTTATTTTTTTTTTATTCATAGCAAGACTTGACAATAGATAAAACAATGGAAAATACTTGTTTTATTATAGTTATTCACCAATCCTACTTTTTTTAATATAACTTTTATTTATAAAATACATTTTATAATGAATGCATACGCAGTAATTGAAACTGGGGGTGAACAACTCCGAGTAGAACCAGGAAGATTTTATGATGTTCGTCACTTTGCATCGCTAAACCCGGAAAATTTAGGCCCGAATTCCAAAATATTGATTTATCGAGTATTAATGATTTGTGATGAATCTACAATAAATATTGGACATCCTTGGTTAAAAGGTGCAATGATTAAAGGGAGGATTTTACATTCCCGTCTCGATAACAAAATTACCGTTTATAGGATGCGTTCCAAAAAGAAAACACGACGTAAATTAGGGCATCGACAAAAATTAATTCGATTTGTCGTGGATTCCATCTGTTCGGATGTTAAAGATCTGTATAAACAAAAAGATTAGTTTTTATACCCTGAATTCGATATTTTACAACCAATTTTAGTATTTTAAAAGGATGGTCACCCTAGAGGTGGGTATATACAAGAAAAACCATAGATATATGTTTTTGCACCAGTATTTCAGGATTGAGAGGTATTTATAATTATGGCAGTACCCAAAAAACGTACTTCTAAATCGAAGAAGAAGACTCGTAAAGCTGTATGGACAGCAAAGGCTGATAAGGCTGCAGTAGAAGCTTTTTCACGAGCTCGATCTGTTTTGACTGGTCGCTCCAGTAGTTTCTACTATGCAGCAAATAATGATATTTCTAAATAAAGTGTATTCACTAGCTAGTATTTTGAGCGAATCACGACTACCATAGTAATTGCTTGTACTTAAATCAGAAACACAAATGCCACTTTTTTTCTTCATAGTATCACCACGAATATTACCTAAATACTAAGTTAGTATAAAAAGCTGCTTGGTCCACCATACAAAGTTAAACTATTCTAGATAAATTTATAACATATTTTACTTACTTCCCAATAATAGTCAACAAGCATAGTTTTGATTCCTTCCTACAAAAAAGAATATGGTTAAGTTATTCTAGTATCATTTGATGCTCCAGCCAATGATTAATTTATTTCAGCGCCTACCGCCTACTCCTTAGAATTAAGAACAATTTGATGATGAAAATTAAGAAAAATTTGATGATTAAAGTGATACTCTAGGTTCTAGTACAAACAGCTTCTTGTCCTATGATTTCCAAATGCATCCATCTAATGGTGCTCATCCACGATTATTGGTAAGATTCAATTATGTGGACAAACTTCGGATGGGGAAGCTATTCAAAATGAATAATAAAAAATAATTTTATGGAAAGGTAATTCAATATCAAAATGTCGATTCAGATCTTTTTTAAATCTAATATTGTGACGGCGGAAAAAAAATAGTTTAATAAAATTCATAAATTTTATTAAACTATACGACGATTTTGATAAAAATAATTTTTTTTCTTTGAGAAATCCGAGAAGTATTAGATATAAAAATCCTTCCATACTTTTTATTATTTTCCACAAATTGAATAAATTATTTTTATCTCAGATTAAAAAAGTTTTCAATTTTATATTTAGTAACATAATATAAAATAATTATTAATTTTTTTTTATTTTTTATCTCGGAGCAGTGGGATTTGAACCCACGACCTCCACCACCCCAAGATGGTACGCTACCCAGCTGCGCTATGCTCCGTTGCAACGAAATAAATTATTATACTCTTTTCCTTTCTCAATTAATATAAATTGACTTCGCATTAACTCTCAAATTTATCAAAAAAATTCGTTACAATTTAAATTGACATTTTAACCTAATTTATGTTATTATTCATTTTGATGGGCCGCCATGGTGAAATTGGTATACACGCTGCTCTTAGGAAGCAGTGCTTGAGCATCTCGGTTCGAATCCGAGTGGCGGTACTTCTTTATGCATGTAAAGGTATAAAATATATTGTGGAGAAACTTACTTATAAAATTCCATTATTCTATCCTATTCTAATTCCAAGATTAATTTTGTATCTACTCATTATAAATTTGCGGGATAGAATTCTATTATGAAATTTTATTCTTATTAGTTGATTCCGCATCAGAATGATTTTAAAGATTTAATTCATTATGATGATACTCGTAACTCTAGAACATATATTAGCTCATACACCTTTTTTTCTTCTCTTCTTTGCAACTCTTCTTTATTGGGGAACTTTGGTTTTTGCGAAGAACAATAAACTGAGTAGTTTAGGCCAAATAAGCATGATAATTGCTTTTATTTGTATTACAGGATTCTCACTTACTCGTTGGTCTTACTCTGGGCATTTGCCATTCAGTAATCTGTATGAGTCATTCATGTTTTTATCATGGAGTTTATGCTTGATTCATATAATTGTAGAAAATAGTATAATTGTAGGAAATAAAAGCAAAATTAATTGGTTGGGTACAATTACTGTACCAAGTGCAATGTTAACCCATGGTTTTGCTACTTTAGGTCTTCCCAGAGAGATGCAACAATCCACAGTCTTAGTACCTGCTTTACAATCTCATTGGTTAATGATGCATGTAAGTATGATGATGCTTAGTTATGCAACTCCTTTGTGTGGATCCTCATTAGCAATAGCTTTCCCAGTCATTGCATCGAAAAAACATGTGGAGATTCCAGTATTAGGTGCTAATACAAAGCCATATTTTTGGTTTTTTAGTCTTGAGGAGAATGATAAACAAAAAGAAAGTTTTTTATCAAATACTTCTGCTCCGTTATCTATTAATTATAATAAGAGCCAATTAACTCAACAATTAGATCATTGGAGTTATCGAATTATTAGTCTAGGCTTTCCTCTTTCAACTATAGGTATTCTTTCCGGAGCAGTTTGGGCTAACGAAGCATGGGGATCTCATTGGAACTGGGATCCCAAAGAAACTTGGGCTTTGGTTACTTGGCTCGCATTCGCAATTCATCTGCATACTAGAATAACTAAAGGCTGGCAGGGTAAAAAACCAGCAATTGTAGCTTCTTTAGGGTTTTCCATAATTCGGATCTGTCACTTAGGCGTTAATCCATCAGGAAAAGGTTTGCACAGTTATGGATGGTTAATCCGGGATATTATTCAGAATCGACTGGATGTTATTATCAAAATAATTTTGAAAATTCTATGGAAATATTTGGTGAAAAGTAAAAAATATTTCCATAGAATTTTAAGATTTTAAATAACTTCAGTTACTATTTAATCCTAATAAAAAGAGAATAGTGAGAATAAAAATTAAAACTATGATTATATGATTATACGATTATATGATTATACGATTATACGATTATATGATTAAATTAATAACAAGGTTTAAATTATGTCTGTGTTATTCTCAAAAATTGTGAGACAAAATGAATTCTACTTTACTATTGCATAGAGATAAAATCAGATTGGGATACAAACCTATGCCTATTGTAGGCAATAATAAGCAAATTGAAATAAAAATTTCTCGTGGTCCGGAATCCATAGCATGAGAAATTGAAAGGTTAGAAACTTTATTAAAATATCCATAGAACATTTGGCGTAACATGGATAACAAGTAAATAGGAGTTAAGATTATTCCAATTGCTTCTACTATAGTTATAATTATTTTGAAAGGAAGAGAATAGTTTTTACCACTAACTATTCCGGGAAAAACCATTGATTCTGCTGCAAAACCACTTGTACCCGGTAATGCAAGGGATGCCATTGAGAAACTACTAAACATGGTAAATGTTTTAGGCATTGAAGTACCTATTCCTCCCATTTGGTCGAGGAAAGGGGTACGTGTCCTATCATAACTTGTTCCTGCCAGGGAGAATGGCGCAGCACCAATTAATCCGTGAGAAATCATTTGTAAAATAGCTCCATTTAAACCTATATTTGTAGCAGAACCAATTCCAATAAGTACAAAACCCATATGAGATATTGATGAATAAGCAATTCTTCTCTTCGAATTACGTTGACTTGAAGAGATTGAAGCTGCATAAACGATTTGAAAAGCTCCTACTATTACTAACCACGGAGCAAATATAGAATGAGCATGCGGTAGTAATTCCATATTGATCCGAATCAATCCATACCCTCCCATTTTTAGAAGTATTCCAGCCAAAAGCATACATGTGCTATAATGCGCTTCTCCATGAGTATCCGGTAACCAAGTGTGTAAGGGAAAGATTGGTAATTTTACAGCATAAGCTACGAAAAAGCTTAGATATAAAACTATTTCTAATGCTATAGGATAGGATCTATTAGCTAAATTTTGAAAATCCAGTGTTGGCTCATCGAATCCGTGAAGACCCATAGTTAAAGCTCCTATTAGGAGAGGGATGGAACCACCAGCAGTGTACAAAATAAATTTTGTAGCTGCATATAGACGTCTCTTCCCCCCCCACATAGATAAAAGTAAATAAACGGGAATCAATTCCAACTCCCACATGAGAAAGAAAAGTAAAATATCTTGAGAAGTAAATAATCCTACTTGGCCACTGTACATTGCTAACATTGAAGAGTGGAATAATCGTGGACTTCGAGTAACTGGCCAAGCTGCTAAAGTAGCTAAAGTAGTGACGAATCCTGTCAATGGGGTAAGCCCAATAGAAAATCCATCAATTCCTAATCTCCAATGAAAATCAATGATATTTATCCAGTTATAATCCTCTCTTAATTGAATGAATGGATTGTCAATATCAAAATGGTAACAGAATGTATGGGTTATTAGGAGGAACTCCAACAAGCAAATGCCCAAAGTATACCATCGAATAATTTTATTTCCCCCATTGGGGGAGGGAAGTAATGGAATTAATAAACCTGCAGGTATAGGCAAAAGAACAATTATTGTTAGCCATGGATAGTTGCTCGTAGTAAAGGTAGAGAGTACTCTTGCATGATGGAAAAACCCATATTCAAAAGTTGAGTATGAGTTTTTCCAAAATGAGTATGAATTTATATTGAATAGGTAAAAATTTTTTTCCAGGAAAAAAAATACAACAATTTTTTTTGAAGTCTACTGGTCAGTAGGCTAGACCCATACTGCGAGTTGTTTCGGATCCCAGATAGACACGTATACTCAAAAAATCTGTTGGACAGGCAGATTCACACCTTTTACAACCTACACAGTCTTCTGTTCTAGGAGCAGAAGCAATTTGATTAGCCTTACATCCATCCCAAGGTATCATTTCTAATACATCGGTAGGACAAGCTCTTACGCACTGGGTACAACCAATACAAGTATCATAAATTCTTACTGAATGTGCCATTGGATTAATTAACTTCCACTGATTAAGTATAATAAGCCTTAGATTGGGTAGGATCCTATAATATATTACCAATGGCAATATTTCATGGGTAAAATTTCCTTGATAAACTTAATAAATAACTATTTTATATTTTTTAATAGAAGGAAAAAAAACTTTTATAATTAATTCTTGATTAGTATGACCAATAGTTTCGACTAGTAGCAGATAATATTAATCAATTTTTTTATAAAACAATCTTTTTCTTTATTAATCAAAATAACATATTTATTACTCTTATATACAATATAATATTTATAGATGGATAACCATATATATTTATCCGGATTAAATGAGTTATACCCCTGTTACCATTTCAACAAATTAAATTGATCGATACGAATTGATTCTCTATTACGGTAGATGGCTAAAACAATGGCTGATCCTATTGCTGCTTCAGCGGCTGCAACAGCTATAACAAAAACGGAAAGAATTTCCCCCTTTATTTGTTGAATGTCCAAATAATTAGGAAATGTTACAAAATTAACATTAACTGCATTGAAAATTAACTCAAGACACATAAGTGCTCTAACCGTGTTTCGACTCGTGATCAATCCGTAGATACCGATGCAGAACGGAAAAGCACCTAAAAGAAGTGCATGTCCAAACATAATGAATTAACTCCTAATATAACTTAAGTTATATCTTAAGTATAAACGAAAGTTATACAAAAGTATAAACAAAAGTTATACAAAGTTTTTAACTCTAGTATTTATCAAAATGGAAAATCATCTTTGGTCTTTAATGCTTCACTCTCTTCAGCTTCAACTGCTTCTTCTCGACGAGCCATAGTAATAGCTCCTACTGGAGCAACTAAAAGAATTATAGAAAGTAGTTCGAATGGAAGCGGAGAATCAGTTAATGAATGAAATCCAATACGTTGAACGTTATCTGTTAAAGGTTCCTCCACGATCTTGTTCGACAATACGATTAAAGATATTTTGGACCATGGTGTACTCAGAATTGCAGCAATTATTGAAAGAAAAAGACTTGTACAAAGTGCTAAAGCAGTACCATCTCCTACAGTCCAATATTTTAAAAAACGAAAATATTGTGGCTTGTTTATCAGCATAACAGCAAATACAATTAAAACATTTATGGTTCCTACATAAATTAGAATTTGTACAGCAGCTACGAAATCCGCATTCAATAAGATATATAGGAAGGATATACAGACGGGAACCCACCCTAAAAGAAAAGCAGAATACACTATATTTGTGAATAAAACTACTCCTAAACTTCCTAGAATAACACCTGACTCTATAAGAAGCAGAATAGCCTTATAAAAGAATTCGGGTAAATCAATTACGCTCACAATAAAATAGAGTCCTCTTTATCACAAATTTATTAACTAACTCAAACAAGGAATTACCTTATTTTCGTATACTTCCTACCCTACATATAAAAGATACAAAATGAGAGTTATATACGTTACTATATCAAAAGTTGATTAAATAATAATTTATATTTTTACTTCTGATTATGAACCTAGTGCAAAAAATTGGTAACGTTTTTTGAAGCAGAATGTCCATCCATAGTTCCTTTAGGCAATTTAGTTAATCCCGAAATAACTCTAATTGTAGAATCTTCAACCACTGATAAGGGCAAACGTCCTAAAGCAATCTGGTCATGATTCAATTCATGACGATCATAAGTGGAAAGTTCATACTCTTCAGTCATTGACAAACAATTTGTGGGGCAGTACTCGACGCAGTTTCCGCAGAATATACAAACTCCAAAATCAATACTGTAACTTGTTAATTGTTTCTTTCTTATGTTTTTCTCGAATTCCCAATCAACAACAGGTAAATTAATTGGACATACACGAACGCATACTTCGCAAGCAATACATTTATCAAACTCGAAGTGAATACGTCCACGAAATCGCTCTGATGGAATTAATTTTTCGTAAGGATATTGAACGGTCATAGGTAAACGATTCATGTGATCTAGGGTCACCATAAAACCTTGACCAATGTATTTTGCGGCTTGTATAGTTTGCTGGCCATAAACTTGGAGTCCTTCGACCATAGAAAACATGTTAAGTATCCTCGAATGAATTATTTGGTTTGTATCCCTTAACCCACGGCGAATCCAATGAATCTGTACATTTAAAAAAAATTACTCGAGTAAGTATTTCATGGTGAAGAAAGTTGAAAAGAAGCTGTTGGTAATGAATTACCCAAAGCAACAGGCAGGAGAGATTTCCAACCAAGATCTAGTAGTTGATCCATTCTTACCCTAGGTAGAGTCCACCTCGTTGCGATAGAAATGAACAGAAATGAATAAGCTTTGGCTAATGTAATAATGATTGCTATTGTGATACTAATAACCTCACTAGTTTCATCAGTTGAATTCCATCCCAATCGGTCAAATTTTGGTAAAAAGAAAAATGGGATGGGAGAATTCCATCCGCCCAAATAGAGAATCGTTGCAGATAATGAAGAAGTTAGTAAGTTTGGGTGAGAGGCAACATAAAATAAACCAAATTTAATACCTGAATACTCAGTCTGATAACCCGCAACCAATTCCTCTTCTGCTTCTGGTAAATCGAAAGGCAATCTTTCACATTCTGCTAGGGAAGAGATGAAAAAAGCTACGAAACCTATGGGTTGACGCCATGAATTCCATCCCCAAAAACCATATTTAGATTGTGCTTCAACTATATCAACTGTACTCAAGCTGTTAGATAATTATAGTCGATGTTAACATTACTGTTGACACCTCTATTCCAGAACCGTACATGAAACTTTAGCGTCATACGGCTCCTCAGTGGCTATTGGTGGAGAAAAAAAAACTTCAGCAGTCATCATTCATTCCTCCCCACAATAAGTTAAACCGATGAAATCCCGTCTGCTCTAGCGGCAGGAGCTTCTGGATTTATCTCAACCTTCACAGTTTCTCGTAAGCACTGGCTCGGATTTCTCGATAAAAAACTATAATATAATAAGTTTTGTCTTTCTTATACAAATTTAATTTTGTTAACTCTATAATCTGTTTAAGATTTTACTTCCCAAACGTAATTTTGAATTAATATCAATTTTTTGAATTATTATTATTTATTAGAGATTACAACTGTGAAAAGGATTACTTCGTTCCCGATAGTCATTTTAGAGTGGATGGGGATATACTTCAGATCGGGGTTCTAAGGAAGTACTACTTGGTCATCTCTACTAATGCCGAGTCCTTATCCTATTTTTGGGAATATTCAGAAAAAAAGCTATTTTTTCTTCTCCACCAATCTTTTGCGTATTTTAGTGTTCCTAACCATCCACTCCTGCTTGATTCGAAGTATGATGAGAAAAATTTCATACATCTTATCTTTTGCTCCCCCGCTGCCAGGCTCTGGTAACTTAATTTTCTTAACCTGGGGTACACAGTTCTCACTGTATTCTGCATGTTTTCACTCTTGTACGTAGGGGATGGGACTTGATTTTATTGCTGCAAATAAATAAGCTGTTTGATCTCACCCATATGACTATCCAGTTTTCGAGGATAGTAAAAAAAAGGACTATCCATTTAATTGACTTTGTCTTTCATTGAAAAAAAGTAAATATTTGGTCAATACTTTAACGAGTCGCACGTGGAGATACTGATAATACACACAAAGCTAAAGGAATTTCATAACTAATAGATTGAGCTGCGGCTCGAAGACCACCTAAAGAAGAATATTTGTTATTTGATCCGTATCCCGCCGTAAGAAGTCCAAGAGGAGCAACACTTGAAACGGCAATCCAGAAGAAAACACCTATGTCTAGATCAGCCAGAATAATCCCATGTCCAAGGGGGATCACTAAATAACTTAAAAATACTGGTACGACCACCATAACCGGTCCAACATTGAATAGAAAGGAATCCCCCCTAGATGGAATAATATCTTCTTTTGACAGTAGTTTCGCCCCGTCCGCTAATGCTTGAATAATTCCCAAAGGACCAGCGTGTTCAGGTCCAATACGTTGTTGTACCCCTGCGGATATTTTTCTTTCGAGCCATACTATAACTGAAATTCCTATAGTAACTCCTAATGTGTAAGTGAGAATGGGGGTGATAATCCATATGAAGCCGAATAAATCTTTTGGAAATCCTAATTTATAAAATAGATCAATAACTTGTTCCTCAAGATTTTTATTGATCACCATCTTGACGATCAACCTCTCCCATAGTAATATCTATACTACCCAGAATTGTCATAATATCTGCTAGTTTAACTCCTTCCACTAGTTGAGGAAGAATTTGCAAATTTATAAAACCAGGTGGGCGAATTTTCCATCTCCAGGGAAAAGCACTGTCATCTCCCATTAGAAAAATTCCTAATTCTCCTTTAGGAGCTTCTACTCTTACATAATGCTCCTGCTTGGGTAACTTAAAGGTAGGGGAGGGTTTCCTACTGATAAACTGATATTCGAAATCATTCCATTCTGAGTTTTTTCCTCGATTCAGTCGTCGGGCCTCCAAATTTTCATAAGGTCCCCCTGGAATAACCTTTAAAGCTTGTTGAACAATTTTTACGGACTCTTTCGTTTCTCCAATTCGTACCGAATAACGAGCTAATGAATCTCCTTCTTCTTGCCGTTGAATCTGCCAATCCGATTCGTCGTAACATTCATAATGATCAACTTTACGAAGATCCCACTGAACTCCCGAAGCTCGTAGCATGGGACCGGATAAACCCCAATTTATTGCTTCTTCTCCACCAATAGTACCCACTCCCTCGACTCGTTTCAAAAAAATTGGATTGCGCGTGATAAGTCTTTCATATTCATTCACTTTTGGTAGAGAATAATTGCAGAAATCTGAACATTTGTCTACCCAACCGTAAGGCGAATCTACAGCTACTCCTCCAATACGAAAATAATTATGCATCATTCGCATGCCGGTGGCAGCTTCGAATAAATCATATATCGTTTCTCTTTCTCTAAAAATGTAAAAGAAAGGGGTTTGCGCACCGATATCAGCCATGAAAGGTCCAAGCCATAACAGGTGAGAAGCTATGCGACTTAACTCTGGCATAATAACTCTTATATAACTAGCTCTTTTAGGTACTTGAATATTAGCCAATTTTTCTGGCGCATTTACAGTTATTGCTTCTGTAAACATAGTGGCTAAGTAATCCCATCGTGTAACATAAGGAAGATATTGGATAATCGTCCTATTCTCTGCAATTTTCTCCATTCCTCTATGCAAATAACCAAGTATAGGTTCACAATTAGTAACATTTTCACCATCTAGAGTAACAATAAGTCGAAGAACACCATGCATTGATGGATGATGAGGACCCATACTTACTATCATGGGATTTTTCTCTGTAGCAAGCATGGTCATACGTCACTCCCCTTCGAATAAAATTATGAATGAATTATAATAATAGAAAAATTCCATTTATTTTTATTAGTATATAATCACAATAGACGTTTAGCTAAAGACTATAAAAATTTTACTGTTTTTGGTACACGAATACCCAATTGATTAATCAATTTTTCGTAACGAAGTAGACTTTTTCGACGCAGATAAACTAAGAGACGTTTACGTTTCCCTAAAATTTTCCACAAACCTCTCTGAGATGAATAGTCTTTGCTATGCAATTTCAAATGATAGGTAAGTTTTGAAACTCGATTAGTTAGATTATATACTTGAGATTCAACAGATCCTGCTTGTTCTTCAGAAACCGAGGATAAACGAATGAATGAATCTTTCTTTTTAGTCGTAGAAACAGATGCTCCTGGATTGTATTATAAAAAGGAATAACAATTTTAAATTATAGTAATTTAATAGTTTTTTCAAAGAATGGATGAAATAGCAAAGTTTAATATTTAAAAATTTTCATTAGGTAAAACCACACTCTACTCAAAAATTATCACTGAAGAATTAAATAATTTTGTTTATCTTCAGATGAAAGAAATAAATAAAATTCTACTTATATGGAGAATTTTTATTTATTTTTAATGATTGGCAGGTAATCAGTAGTAGTAGTGATATTTCTCTTTCAATGGTTCAACCTCAGTATCTGCAACGCAATTCAATTATTTATAGATATCTATTAAATATCTATCTTGATCATAGTTACAAATAAATATTATTATTTATAACTAATGAAAAAAAAGATGAAATAAAGTATATCAAAATTTTAATCATGGATGGAGGGATACATACAAATTCTTAACATAGCGAATCGACTCCCATTGTTTGTGTGGAACCAAAACCTATTCATACAAGCCGGATCTTCTAATCGATAACTAGGCCGAAGAAAACGTTTAATTATTTGATTTTTATTTGCAGAATCCCTATCCTCCTCTATTAACTGTTCATAGCTTTGCCTTTTTATACCAAAGGTTCCTCTATCCAATTCTGCATCTCGATTCTCATCCCCCTTCAAATCCGGAGAATTTAATATTCTCAATTCCATACGGCGCTTTGGAAGTAGAATATCTTCAAGATTAAAATAACTTGATGAAATAGTTTTTCCTCCATTTTTTACAATTTCTATGCGCGGTATAGATTCATCAAAAGTATTTAAATCTAATCTTCTTTTGAATCGATTCTTAAACTTTAGTAAAGTACTTATTGTCTTATACATCAAAATTTGGTCATCCAGTACTCGCGGTAAACGAAATTCTAAATTTTGAAATGTTTCCTTTACACTGTCCCCGCGAGTAGAGAAAACAAGTGCTTCTAAATTTTCGACTATATTAGCAGGAAGTGAAACGAATTTGTCTTGATTTTCAATTATAATTGTCAGAAAAGCGATATCTCTTAGTTTTTTTACAATTCTTTCCAATTCTTTAGATGTTCGCCTCCATTGATAAATAGATTCATGACATTCTCTATCTTCAAGTAATCGTTCATCCTTCAAACTTTTATTATGTTTTTCTGCTATAAGAGAAATTTCCGGTATAAGTATTACTTCACTTCCAAAAACCTTTTTTGCTTTCATAAGTTCAGGGAATAACCACAACTTCATCTTGAATTCAAAATAAATTTTACTTTTATCATTCTCTTCATTATTGACTGATCGGCATTCACGTATTTCTCGAATACGATTATTAAATATGGTTTGTTCCCCTTCACTCTGCCACATTGGAAATTTTTTAATTTCCCTATTTTTTGCAAAATCAAGATAACTATAAGATAACAGGTTATACTTGTGTCGTCTGTTAAGCTTTCCGATTCGTTCCCACGAGGAATATGTCATAAATGTATGAGGAATATCTTCATCAAAATGATTAGGAAAATTTTCTTCCATTTTCCAGTGCTTTGTCACCTCGTTTTTCCACGTTCGTGGTACAATCTTACACCAAATATGTGAAGGTAATTTACATCTATGGAGACATCGTAACCAATCCTTCCAATTCTCTTCACTCAAATTTTGTGGTTCCCCAACACCCAATATTCCTTTTTCATCCAAAATAACTTTTAATTTTTTTTCATAATTTTCCCCAATGAAATAATATAAATTCCAGTATTTTAAGAAATTTTTTAAATAAGACTTATTTATTGTTTTTGATTGCCGTACCCCATGAAAAACATCTGCTTGAGATACCGAATCTATACCCTGATCAGAATTAAATTCTGGATCTTGCCCTTCCTTACCAGAAACAATTAAATCTTGATTAACATACTTATCATACTTTGTTTGTAAGCGGAAAATATTATTATAAGAATGAATTACTTCATTACAATTTATGAAAATATTCTTTACAAAATTAATCATTAATTTTATTTTGAATCGGATTAAATAAAAAATATTTTTTAAAACATTTCTATTTATTTCTTCGGAAAAAATATTTATTGAATTAATCCGTTCATGAATCAATTGCGTACTTTTCCTACGTAATCTTATAATTTGTTGATAAAATTTAATCAATATTTTTCTCAATTTTAGTTTTTTCCCATCATTGGGATACTCATCACTTATTACTTTCGAATCGGTATTAGTTTGTACTTCATCAAAAAAGTGTTTAGTGATTCGCTCAATTTCATTACTATTTGGGGTTACATCATTTCCTGATTCTCGAGTAAATACTCCAGTTCCGTACTCAATTTTATTTGAATTTTGTAAAGAAAGATTGTTACTACTTTTAGGTGTAATTCCAATGGGTAATTCATCAAAAATTTCGTTATTTATTTTGAAATCCCTCTCTTCGTTTTTGTCTTTATCATCCGGTTCAAATTCAAATATATCGTTGTTTTTAGATTTATCCGCTCGGGTTTTCGATACTGCAGGAACATCAGATTCGTTATAAATATTAGACTTTTGTCCTAATGGAAAAAACTTGTAATAAATTTTAAAATTTTGTGTAATTTTCGATAAAATTCTCTTCCGTTTTTTCCTCAATTCTTTAATGACAGGTTTCCAAAAAAAGGGTTGTTTCTTCGTATTACCAAAAGGTGAATCGGTTTGGTTTCCCCAGATTGTTAAATAACTATAATCAATTTTTTTCCTCTCCGCTGAAGTATATGAATCTTTTATTCCATCATACAAAAGAGTCTTTTCAATTTCATCTCCATCACCAAAATTTTTAATATCTAAATTATCTAGAAATTTCAATTGTCTTAATTTAGAATTATGCCAAGGTTTTAAATGAAAAGGATAAATAATTTTTATTTGAAGACCCTCCCTATGCCATAGGCTCGGTAATTGGTGCACTGAAACCTCAGTACCATCATAATTACATTTTACATGAATTTCTTTACTCCATTCATTCCAATCTTCTTTCCATTCAGGAACTTGGAATAATAAAATACGACTAATATTTTTGGATATTATTAATACAGGTATTACTACATACTTTCTTAAGTATGATTGGATTACTAATGGAAAGCCCCTCCCCCAATGAGCCGATGCAAAATCCCATTTGTTTGCTATTGTAAGACGATCCAATTCTGTTTTTTCCGCAGCAAATACTTTTTCATCATCAGAATCTGAAAAAAAAGGTATTAATCCCTGCTTTATTTTTGTAAAAGGTGTAAAAGTTGATTTTGTATCTATCTTATTCGACACTTTTAAAGGAATTTTAAGTGGAGTGGTTTCATCCATTATTCTCAAAAAAAATGGAGAATGTGTTTTGAGTTGTAAGGAATTCCATATCAAGGTTTTACGTCTCCGGGCACGCATAGATCCTATTACAGGGTTTCGACGAAAATCTGATTGTTGCGAAAAACGTTTCACGATTCTAAATGGTTCATTTGTTTCAATTTCAATTTCCTGATCCACTGTTTCAAAAACATAATCAAAATTTTTTAATTTTCTGTAACGAACATCACTAAATGTAATACCTATAACATCAAACTTATAGTTTGCTAATTTCGAAGTCCATCGAGGCATTTCTTTTACAACGTCCTGAACTTGATATTCATTCCGGATCCCAAATGCCTGTGTCATCAAAAATAAAGTATCCCTTACTTTTGTAGAGCTATCCAAAAATAATTTTTTCCAATAATTTAGAAGTTTATGCCATTTGATGTTTTCCAAATACCTAGAATAATAATCTCGTTTTTTAGAAGAAAGATTTAAAACGTGTTCCCAGTTAATACTCGATTTCGTAGTTGTCCGTTCATGCAAATCGTTTGTATGTTCGGTTACTGTTGCAAATAATTCCGAAGAAATATTTTGCTCATCTAAAGTTACTAATGTTTGTTCTTCATAAAAATCAACTTGTTTTAAATTTGTTCTAGGTTCTTCATCGTTTGATACTTCCTTAGCAATCAAATTGAATGAATTAAAAGCATCTGGGGTTAATGGTTCCCAAGGTAGTGATAATTTTTTGCGTTCCAATCCTTGCCAGCAAATATAAATCCAATCTTTGAGTTTATTATTCCTTTCGGATATATTCAACATTATTTGTCTTCTCGTCGATCCGAGAGGCTTTTCATCAAAAATCCAGGGTGACTCCGATACTGCGATTTTTCCACGGAATCCTTTATTTAAAAAAGGATCATAAGTCTTAATAGATACATTTTCTTTATGATCGCATAATTCATTTCTGTATTCGGTAACGTTTATCATTAAGAATCTATTGTCTAGAGCTTGAACTCTATTCGTTAATCCATCATTTGAATTATTCTTTCTTTTTTCCTCAATATGAATCCATTTATCATAAATATCTTCAGATGACGGAGAAATCTCTGAAATATTTAAATATTCTTTTAGATCTTTTTGAAAGGTTGAGGAACTAGGTAAAGATGTAAAAGATATTCTTTGTCTTCCATCACTTGAACATGTGTCAAAAAAATATTGAGATACTTGTTTTTTTACGGGACTATCACCGTTGGGACCATTCTGAATATACCGAAACGGTCGGTTCCACTTACGATAATCAAACAAAACAGTAGGCCATGGTTTATTTAACCATAACGATTTTACAATTTGATTTTCGTCTGATTCGAATCCATCATGTATTTTCTTAGTAAAAAGGGGTACCGGAGCTCTGCCCAAGTATAATAAACGAAGAGCTAAAATAATAATACTAAATATTTGATTAATTATACTTTTTATCAAAGGATAATTAACAGATGAATCACGTTCTATACGAACCATAAGCAATTTAATTAGATTTATGAATAAAATGTAACCACCTAACCAGCCAAAGGAGCTACTTATTACAAATGAAATTTTGTTGCTATAGCGAAAAATAAAAAGGTTTAATGATCTTGCGAATACGGGACTTGGTAAAATTACAGGATTTAATAATGATAAAATAAAACTATCTAAAAATATTTGACGAACTTGAGCATCATTAAGTGATTCTACCGGATTTGGGGGTTGATCATACAAAAGATCCTTAGTTCGATACCAATAGAATAACATGTATGGTAAAACTAGCAAAGTTATTGCATGGGGTTTCAACAACATAACGTAGATGGGCCAATAGTATATTGACAAATTTGTTATTAGTTGCCCCACAATCGAACCGCTTACAGCTAGTGTACCCCCAGTATTTCCTCCTAAAAGAAAGGCTCTTATCGTTAGAATTTGGGAAAGACCAATGGGTAATGCTGCAAGGAATCCATAATAAAGTCCAAATAATGTGAGTGAACCTGAAATATTTGGAATTGGACCCGAAATATTTATCCATGATATCAGAACCCATAATACAGAAAGCAGTAAGGGAATACTTGTTATCGTAGTGAAATACCTTTCTCAAGAGCATAAAAAGGGAATGGAATAAATTCCATAATCTTTTTTAATTTATAAACATAAAAGTAGGGTCCATTAACGTTCATTTTTTTGACAAAGTATTACCCTATTCAAGAGCATGGAAGGAATTCGAATAAATTCCATAATACTTTATTAATGAACAATGAATAGGGTCAAGTAACGTTCATTTTTTAAGATAAATTTTAAGATAGAGTATTATCCTAATTTTATCATTAATTAATAACTTCTTATTATTTTTTATTATTATTAGTAGTAACCACCGCTCAATACAATTATATTAGAAAAACTTATTCCTTATTAATAAGTTTTTTTCACAAAATTAATTATTAATTTAATGAATTGTTGTCCTTCCTTACTAAATTGGTCCAATCAAAGTTTTTAAAATCATTGTTATCTTTCAAGGGACGTATAATAAGTTTAAGAATCTCCTTTGCATTAGTAAATCCATGAATTTGAGCAAAGGTAAATTCGATTGACCACCTTGTATTAATTCCTCTTGCCTGTAATGGATTAGCATGAGCCATTCCAGTGAAGACTAAGTCGGGTTGTAATTCATACATACGTTGTAATTGATTATAATTGTCCGGTTTTTCCACAATTCGTGGCATGGGTATACGCATGTCCCTACATGTATTTTGTAAAAAATATAATTCAGCGGCTTGATATCTTTTGTCCATATAAGGAATACCAATTTCATAAACAGTCATTCCACATCTAATTAAAAATCGTGCTAGAGATATTTCTAGGGGGTTATCACCCATAAAAAAAACAGATTTTCCACGTACTTGATCAAGATAATTTTCCAAACTATCCCACACTTTTTTTTCCCTTTTTTCCAAACCTTGAGCTTCAATGCCGAATACGGAACAAATTTTTTCGATCCAAGCACGTGTTCCATCAGGACCAATAGGAAAAGGTGCTCCAATTAATTGACACTTCCGACGTCGCATCAAACTTGTAGCTGTACGACTTAGGAATGGATTAACACCACAAACATAAACTTCATCACCTAGTGACGGAAGATTGTTATATCTTTCAGTGGGTATCCAACCCGATATTTGAATGGATTGTCGTTTCAATTCTGAACTAAGTTGGTGAGCAACGGCTGAAGGTAGGGATCCAAAAAGAACTAAAGGAGGATTTTTTTGCGAACCTACAACTGTTTTTTTTACGTTTTCATCATTAGGAGGAAGAAAAGAAAAAAATTCTTGTAATTCTTCATCTTGTACCGGTTGATTCTGCCCACCAACAGATGATTTTCGTTCTGGACAACGGTGTGTCACAGCAGCTAGTACTGTATCTTCTCCCTGAGTAAAAGCATAGTCAAGTCCATTTGCTCTTGCTACTACAATGGGTACCCCAATTTCCGCTTCTAGTTTTGGTGCTATGCCCTCCAAATCCATTTTTATTATTTCCGTGGTACAGGTACCAATCCATATAATAACACTAGGATTTCTATTCTTAATTATTTGAATACACAATCTTTTTGATTCTCCATAATCATTTAATTGAGCTGGAATATCTCCCTCTTCCAATTCCGCCATAGCATAACGCGGTTCCGCAAAAATCATAACTCCAAGGGAATTTTGTGAAAAATAACCACATGTCTTTGTACCTACTACTAGGAAAAAACTATCTTCAATTTTTTGGTATAACCAGGCTACGCAGCTAATAGGACAAAAAGTATGATAATTACCTGTTTCACATTCGAAAGTGAGAGTTTCAGATATTTCCACCGCCATAGAGGTATATTTCCTAGGTTTATAAACAAAATGATTTAGGTCTTGAATCAGTACTACAGAATCAAGCAAATTTTCTTTATTCTCTTGTTCTTCATTCCCAACAGGATTTAAGTAAAAATCGGAAAGTAAACTAAATAATTCTCGATCGGAAATTTCTTTCGGTATAATTCCCTCTGGTTTAGACAATATCTGATCTGCTGTATTTAAATAAAAATCACAAACATAGTTAAGATAAGGTTGAGATTCAACCATTTCAAATAAAGTTTTACCTTTTATTCTAGATACTCGAATGTCTTCAATAAGAGGTAATATTTCTAATATGGGCATTGGACAAACTTCTACATATTTATCAATAAGATCTCTCTCCGATGTGCGATTCCCAACCAAGCCTGCTAATCGAAGTGGGTGTGTACGCGTACGGGCTTTTTCTCTAACGGAAGCAGCAATACGATTAGTCGCAAGTAAAGCATCAAATCCATTGTCTGCAATGATAATACAATAATCCGCATAATTTAATGGAGAGGCAGAACCTCCACGAACTGCATCACCCAGTACATCAAACAGAATAATATCATATTCATAAAAAGCATTCAATTCTTTTGACAATTTAACAGTCTCCCCCACTACGTATCCTCCGCATCCAGCTCCTGCGGGCGGTCCTCCTGCTTCTACACGATCAACTCCTCCATAACCTTTATGAATAGCATCTTCAGGCCAAACATCCTCATAATGATAATCTTTGATTTGTAAAGTATCTATAATAGTGGGTATGAGAAATCCTGTGAGGGTAAAAGTACTATCATGTTTGGGATCACACCCAATTTGTAAAACTCGTTTACCCCGTCTTGCCAAAGCGATCGAAATATTACAACTTGTGGTTGATTTACCGATTCCACCTTTTCCATAAATTGCTAATTTCATTTTTTTGACCTACTCGATACTCAAAGATTAACCATTTTGGTCATACTCTAATTAGATCCTAGTATTATTAGGTATCCAATCAATAAGTATTGTATCTATTACTACTACGGATTTATTAGTTTATGTACAATATTATAACATATTATAATTAGTTTGTATTTAGTGGAATTAAGGTTGAATAAATAATGGAATGAAGGCAACCAAGAGTCTTCGTCGTACATATGCCATTATCAGTACCTTACTGCTAAGCATAGCTATGTTTATTTCTTTCGACCTTCTTTGGCAACAAATTGCTGGTAGTCCCACCTATCGGTATTTATGGTCTTGGATTCCCGATCAAGATGTTACTCTAGAAGTAGGTTATCCAATCGATCCACTCACTTCTATTATGCTAGTATTAGTTACTACTATAGGAGTTACGGTTATGATTCACAGTGATAGTTACATGTCCCATGACCAAGGATATGTCAGGTTTTTTGCTTATCTTAGTCTCTCCACTGCTTCTATGCTAGGACTAGTTATCAGCCCCAATTCGATACAAATTTATATTTTTCGGGAATTAGTAGGAATGTGCTCCTATTTATTAATAGGTTTCTGGTTCACCCGACCAAGTGCAGCTAATGCTTGTCAAAAAGCTTTTATAACTAATCGTGTGGGAGATTTTGGATTATTATTAGGAACTTCAGGTTTTTATTGGATAACAGGCAGTTTCAAATTCGAGGATTTATTTGAACGATTTAATGAGTCGCTTGCTAATCATGAGGTTAGTTTATTTCTTGCTACTCCTTGTGCTCTTCTTTTCCCTCTGGGTCCAGTAGCTAAATCTGCACAATTTCCACTCCATGTATGGTTGCCTGATGCAATGGAAGGACCTACTCCTATTTCAGCTCCTATTCATGCTGCTACTATGGTAGCTGCAGGAATTTTTCTCGTGGCTCGAATGTTCCCGCTTTTTAAAACTTTACCTCTCGTGATGAGTTCAATTTCCTGGGTAGGTGGAGTAACAGCTTCATTAGGAGCTACTGTAGCTCTTGCTCAAAAAGATCTTAAAAGAGTTTTAGCTTATTCTACTATGTCTCAATTAGGTTATATGATGCTAGCTCTGGGTATAGGTTCCTATCGAGCCGCTTCGTTTCATCTTATTACACATGCTTATCCTAAGGCTTTATCATCTCCCGGATCTGGATCAGTAATTCATTCCATGGAACCTATTGTTGGATATTGTCCCGACAAAAGCCAAAATATAGCTCTTATGGGTGGTTTGAGAAAATATGTGCCAATCACAGGAACCACTTTTCTTTTAGGTACACTTTCTCTTTGTGGTATTCCACCTCTCGCTTGTTTCTGGTCTAAAGATGAAATTATTGCTGATAGTTGGTTATATTTTCCTATTCTTGGATGGATAGCCCGGTTCACAGCAGGATTAACTGGATTTTATACGTTTCGTATGTATTCCCTTACTCTCGAAGGAGATTTTCGTGCCAATCCATCCAAAAATTTAATTTCTTCTTATGTCTCTCCATGGGAAAATTCACGATTTGGAACATCTAGTCAAAAACAAACGGATTCTGCATTGCCGCTTGCGCAGAATAGGATAGAATCATTTGACCCTTCAGAAAATATTCAAGAATTTAGTGACAAAAATGTCAAGAATTCTGTTTCAACTCAATCTTCTCGAGAGGAATATTCTCCGCATCCTAAAGAATCAGATAATACAATGTTATTTCCTTTACTTATATTAACAATACCTACTTTGTTGGTTGGATTTATAGGAGTTCCTTCTTATCAAGAAGAAATGGGTCCCGATTTATTATCTCATTGGCTAGATCCATCATTGAGTCTTTCTAATCAAATAAATTATGAAAATTGGTTATTAGAATTTATAGCAAATGCAACTGTTTCAGTTGGTACAGCATCTCTGGGAATATTTACTGCTTCCATTCTGTACGGACCCATTCCTTTTTTTCCGCGGGACCTACGGCAAAAAACTG